ATGAAAACCATCCAATTGCAGGTAATGCCAAAATATTTATATTTTGTGAGGATGAATCAAATAAGGGTTTCCTTAGAAAAGGATTCTATCAAAAAAGATTCTATCAAAAAGGATTCTATAAAAACAATGATAACTAGATACGAATAGAAGAAGAAAAGAAGGAAATAAAAAAACATAGTATAGAAAAGATATCCAAAATGATATAGAAATCATTATCCTACCCTTATTTTTTATTTCCTTAATTTAATTGAATTTCATTTGATTAGGGCAAAACCTCTGCCTTTTTTAAAATATCCTGAACAGTTCCTGTAGGTTGAGCACCTTTTTCAAGGAAATAGAGAATAGCGGGAACGTTTAAATAAGTTTGATTCTTGATCGGATCATAAAAACCCACTTTCTGAAGATCTCTTCCTTCTCTTCGGGATCGAACATCAATTGCAACGATTCGATAGACGGCTCATCGGGATAGATGTAGATGAAAAAGAACCCCCCCCCTAGAACCGTATAGGAAGTTTTCTCCTCGTACGGCTCGAGAAAAAATGATGTTTTGTCTATGGATAAAATAAAATTAGAATTAGAATAAATAGAAAATCTGTAAAATGAATTAGTCTATAATATAATTTCAAATTTCAATTTAACTCATAGTCATTTTTATTTAGCTGCGTTACTGAAAAAAATCATTTGTACTCATAACTCAAGTTCAATAATATAATATAATAATAATAATTCTCAAATATATTAAAGATTTTTCTTTAAGATATTTTTTTATTGAGTGGTCTTTAACCCACCGTTTTTGTCTCGTTTAAAATTTATTTGGATTCTTTATTCGGATCCGTGAGACAATTGAAGTGGTGTTTCCTTGTTCTGGGATCCTTTATTTTTGTTTTAAATCATTGGGTTTAGACATTACTTCGGTGCTTCTTAATCCTTTCAAAATGGTAGCAACATACCCCTTTTGGGATTTCTTTCTATCAAAGAATCATACCGAGGTTGATTCATGCGCGATACACTGTCGATCGAAAAAGTTTTAGCCGTTCCAACAATTTTGAAAATTTATTGGAATGGAATCCTTTCGATTTCTATATCGAAGATATACTTACGAAGTTGTTCCAATTTATTAATTGGCATTAACCCTAGATCGTTGCCCCTGAGAAATTAATAAATACTTTCTACTCGAGCTCCATCATGAACTATTTACATTAGAACCCAATAAAAAAAGAAGGGTTCTAGTAGAATAGAACAAACGACGTCGAGCCAAGAGCACCTTCATTCCTATATAAAATGGTGGATGTAACAATAAGAATCCACACCGGATCATGTCCTTCAAGTCGCACGTTGCTTTCTACCACATCGTTTTAAACGAAGTTTTACCATAACATTCCTCTAATTTGGAACCAGTATGGAATTGATTCAATTATGGAATCATGAATAGTCATTGGTTCAGTCGGTACAGAGACATAGTTATTTATATTTAATAGAGAATATCTACACAGATAATAAAGATTTTTCTGAAGAAATTTTAGCAAAATGCCGTCTTTTTTTGTCTGAATAGAACATCTCTATCTCAAAAAAATATCTAACAGAAATATTAAGAAATCCAAATATAGAAATAACATAACTAACAGAAATCGCACAAATAAAATAAATAAATCCTATTTGACTCTGCCTCTTCAAGTGACTCAATAAGATAGACTGACCATTTTCAACTTCCCAACCTAGAAGGAATCATTACAAATCTTGATAGTTGAAAAAGTTTTCTACTTCTACATCATTCTTTGAGTCAAGTTTTACTCCTTTTTATTATCATAAAAAAGCAAGATCTCTGTTTCTTTTCAAATGGAATTGTCAATGATGCAAAGCAAATAAGCTAAATAGATCGAACAATAAAAAGAAATATCATTGTTAAATATTTAAATTTTCATATTTTAGGGATGCAATTTAGTTTTCACAAAAATGGAAACACTATTGTCACTGAAATAGGATAACCATACATACCTATAGGCTAAGCACTTCCTCGTTTTATATGTATTTTCATATTTTTTTAACCTGAGGTTAAGTAATCTTTCTCCAACTGTGATCTATGCCCCATTTTCTATGGGTCACAAAAGGGTTCAGTTACTTTTGCATGTCATTTGAACTCGATTTAGTTTGGTTTGTGAAAAAGTCAGATATGATTCCGCAAAGAATAAAAAAAGTATATCCAAACCTTGAAACAGAACCTTGTTGAACAAAAAAGAAGTATTAGAATACAATGGATATGCTCTGGGACGGAAGGATTCGAACCTCCGAATAGCGGGACCAAAACCCGTTGCCTTACCGCTTGGCTACGCCCCATTTCTATTTTTATTGGATACTTATACTATTAAAGAATAATATTGGTATTAAGTGTTCGTCAATTCCAGTCCAACTATAGAAAATCTTTATTCTTTATAGAATCTATTATAGATTCGTGCTAGGATTTTGGCATGTGTATCTCTAGAATTAATTCAATGGAATTTATTGATCATTACATATAATTCAATTAAGATATTGTATGAAAGTATGATTTCTTCTATTCTCCTTTGAGAATCGGAGGATTTTTGATTGAGCGGAAAAAGAAGGATTTTTTGTCTACCTTACTTTACTTCATTTTTCCTTATATCAATAACTCAATCAAAATGCAATTATCTCGACGAAAAAAATGTCTGTTATGCTTAATATCTTTAGTTTGATCTGTCTTAATTCTGCCCTTTATCCGAGTAGTCTTTTCTTGGCCAAATTGCCCGAAGCCTATGCTTTTTTGAATCCAATCGTAGATGTTATGCCAGTCATACCCCTGTTCTTTTTTCTTTTAGCCTTTGTTTGGCAAGCTGCTGTAAGTTTTCGATAAGATCTTTAATACTATCCTAGAAAATTCATATTTATTCGAGAAAAATTATAACAATTGATAAGATCAAATAAGTCTGACAGTATGAACCTTCGATTCAAACATTGAAATTCTCGGATAGCCACGAGACGCCCTATTTCCTGATTTTAATCCTTTTTACGGCGAAATACCTTATTAGCTTCGGGTCCCTTACAATATCTAATTTGGGTATGAAAGTGATTTGTGGTAATCAAAGACTCTTATTACAAATTTCAACTTCATTTGAATTTCTGAACATTCTTTTCTATTTCTAGAATTCTTTTCTTGGTGTCAAAATAGGATATGTGATATAAAAATGGAGGATCTATTGTCTTTTCTCGTTTTTCTTTTTCAAAAAATGATCTTGGAGGTTGTGTAATGCTTACTCTCAAACTTTTCGTTTATACAGTAGTAATATTCTTTGTTTCTCTCTTCATCTTTGGATTCCTATCCAATGATCCAGGACGTAATCCTGGACGTGAAGAATAATTTTTTTTGTTTTTATTGCTTGATTTTATAATTTTCTTAAGATTTTTTTTTAGCTATTCCACACATTTAACAAGGAAAAAATAAAAAGGGGTTTGCAAAATTTGAAAGAAAAAATGGAAACTCATCAACGGAAACGGAAAGAGAGGGATTCGAACCCTCGGTACGAATAACTCGTACAACGGATTAGCAATCCGCCGCTTTCGTCCACTCAGCCATCTCTCCCAATTGAAAAAGATAATTACTATGTTACATTACACATCAAGTAAGGATTAAAGAAAGTATTTCTTTCACATTCTTTATCGTTATTATATAATTAGCAATTCAATTTAGATGCTCGAAAGATCCAAATAGAAAGATAAATAAAGAACACCTTCTTTCTTTTATTTTGTTCGAAGTGCCTTTTGGGCCTGGCCCGGTCAATACCCAGCCAGGCCTTTTTTTGTTCCAACGAATTCCCTTTATTTATAGGCAACATACTATAATAGCCAATTTGGTATCTGTATAAGAATATCCGTTCTGGGGTTTACATATACCTATAATTTTTGTTATAATGGAAATTGAGAAGGATTTTTGATTAAAAAAATCAATTAAGTATGTATAAATTTTTGCTTATTCTTATGTCATTAGGCAAACCAAAATTGATATTCAAATCCAAGAATAATTCACGAATTGTCAGTCAATAAATAGTTAATGGTTCCCATAAATTTAGGCTTTTTGAGTGAAAATATACATTTGATTTTTCAATATCAAAGTGAGTGGAAGTTTGTGTGTTTTGAGATACTATACAATCAATCGAAGGGGCAGATCAAATACAATCAAAAGGGGAAAAACGGTTTCTTTTCTAATTTTTCTAAATTTAGAAAAAAGGATTAAAAAGGGATGCAAGTACAATAAACTCAAGTTTACTAATCCAACTCAAAAAGGGGAATTTTTATCCTATTGTGTATCGTTTTGGCGGCATGGCCGAGTGGTAAGGCGGGGGACTGCAAATCCTTTTTCCCCAGTTCAAATCCGGGTGCCGCCTCATCAACAAACGAATCGAAATCTCTTATTCTGTTCCGCTATTTTTTTATGTTCTGGGGATTTTGTAAAAGATTGGAAATCTTTGAATCTAAAATTCAAAGAAAGATTATAATGGTCGAAGCAAGACTTCCAGATTCTCTTCTACTGCTAATGTAATGTCTATTGATTGGGTCTTGAATTACATTGGATAACCGGCCGAGAATTCCACTACTAGTTGGGAAAGTACTTTCTATACTGTAATCTACATATATAGACTCGCGAGAATCTCTGAGTGTTCAGGCATTCAATCACTATTAAATTGAGATTGGATAGAGAATTTACCTTTTATAGAAAATAAAAAAAAAGCCCAAAACAATTTTTACCCCTCGTCAAGAGTATAATATACTATATCCCAACTCCTTCAGAGAGACAATCGGGAAAGGGTACGGATTATAAATAATATAGGAATTTTTAAAATCCATTTATTTGATTGATTCATCAATAGTGTTCGCCCAGAATCCCTTTTTGACTCTGGACCATTCATTCTACTATTATTAGTGAGCAATAATGGAATAATTCTATCATAGAGATAAGGGACATAATTCACATGGATATAGTAAGTCTCGCTTGGGCTGCTTTAATGGTAGTCTTTACTTTTTCCCTTTCACTCGTAGTATGGGGAAGAAGTGGACTTTAGAAGCACTCCTAATTTAGTTGAGAAATGAAAAGGTATCAATTGTTTTATAGATCGTTCTGCAACGCATTCTTTATTTAAATTGAAATAATTTTCAAATAAAAATATCTTCATTTCGAAATTCCATTAGATTCTAGTGGAGAAATGTATTCTATAACAGTAAAACAATTATTTCAGATTCATTGGAAGTTTTCAGATTCATTGGAATTGGAATATAAATATATATAAATGTATGAAAGAAAAGATTGGGTCCTACGTCAATTCCAAATATGAATTAATAACTACATATATTGAATTGAAGATAGAAGCTAATATAGCATACCCTTTTTATTAGAAAGTCAAGTACAACTTTATACACTACTATAACACTAATAGAGAGTATGGTAAGTAAGAAATTTCTTTCTTACTTACCATACTCTCGGATCTCATAGAATATCGCCGATTATAGCCCCTTGATTTCAGCAAAAATAGAATACTTTTCTTTTGATTTCTTCAAAGAATTCAGAAGTCGAGTTTCATTTAAAGTAATTAATTAATTATTTTGACTTACTGTTTTTACGTAAATTATAAGTAGAAAAGCAGTAGGAACTAAAATGAACAGTGCAGTAGCAATAAATGCAAGAATATTTACTTCCATAATCTCATCGTTTTTTTTTTTATTTCACAATACAATAACTCGGGATTTAATCCCATAGAGATGATAAATCTTTCACCTGTCAATTCAATGAATGCATTACCTATCGACGATATTGAATCGGATCAATATCATGAATAACAATATCTGAGCTATTAAATTAATTAGTCGTGGAGAATTAATAGTATATAACATATGAAGATCTTTTATCCATACCGAATCCAAGATAGGATTCCCGGACCAATCAAAAATTCCTTTATTTATCCTTCTTTTCTGTTCTTTCTTTTCTATAACCTACCTTAGGTCTTCCTTGTAGAACCATCAAATGAAGTATAATCTAACCCGTCCGTTTCCATTAACTACAAAACCCCACCAACAAACAATACAAGCGAAGTGGAAAAAGACAGGAATTAGGTTTTAAATTTTAGTGATCCTCTTTTCTTTGGAAGACAAAACAAAGAAGTATGAGAAAGACGAGTCGCGGCAGAAAAGATGAAATATTCTGTCAACTTCACTATTTTAGTTATTTTCATTTTATTTTAGGGTGTGTTCTTTCTTCGAGAGAATCCTGAAAAAAAAAGAGGGAAACCCCTTCGGAATTCAATTATTCTCTCTGTCCCTTCATTTCACAGAAAATGGAGAGGCGAATTGATGTACTTATTGGATCCGTCGGGACTGACGGGGCTCGAACCCGTAACATCCGCCTTGACAGGGCGGTGCTCTAGCCTATTGAACTACAATCCCAGGGAAATAAGAAGAGATCTAGCAGAAAATTTAGATTCTTTTTTTTATTCTCTTGTCTTGTATCAGGTATTTCTTAAGAACAAGAGGGTTATACCATCTGATAGTAGATTGGCGAATTGTTGGGCCGAGCTGGATTTGAACCAGCGTAGACATATTGCCAACGAATTTACAGTCCGTCCCCATTAACCACTCGGGCATCGACCCAACGCCTAATTCGTTTTAGACGTTCCATAATCAACTTCCTTTCGTCTCCCAAGTAGACTTGACAAATACATATCACTTGAAATCAAATATAACATTTGATATAAAATAGAAAGTCTCTTCTGAGTAGACTAATAGAAGGACTTGACAAATACGGATCACTTGATAGAAAATCCCACTCCTATAGTCTTTAGTCTTGGTATACCCCCAGAGGGACTTGAACCCTCGTTTTCTCCGTGAAAGAGAGAGGTCGTAACCACTGGACCATAGGGGCCTATGCCACCTTCATTCATAAATAAACTAGAAATAGGTAATAAGACAAATCCCATAGGTAACTAAGGCCACCTTAACTTAATATAACTCAGGCCTAGAGCCGCCTTTAGGATTTAGGTGATGCATAGGATATAAATAAAAGGGAAAAACTCGTTAACTATTCTGAGGATTAATGGTAATCAAACTTTACCATTAAACTATACAATCTTGAAACTTGATTTCATTGGTCTTTCTCGTCTTTATCTTTCTGATTCCCAAAGGGTTATGCGTTGGATCCAAGATCCTTCACTCCGCAGTAGATTCAAGGTGGTTTACCAAACTATGATTTGTTCGGTCAAATTATATTGAGCCCTAAGTCATACTGTCAATTAACGACACGACAGGACAAGAGGGCAATAAAAGAAGAGAGAAGACGGAGATCTAGATTAGCTATACCCGCGTTAATAAATAAGTTAATAAATACAACATTCATACAGTTTTCTGGTATTCAATATTGAAGTAGATTAGAATATCTATGCCGTTATTATACATTATAATATAAGAAACTTAATAAGTTTTGATATTATAAATCCCAAAGCA